TTTATTTTAGTTTTAGAAAGTGTTTTGTATATTTTAATCAATTAACTACATAGGACCATTCGAATTTAAAAATTAAAATTAAATGTCCTCTTTCTTCGAACTTGACCCATTTTTTTATTTTTTTAATTTAATATAATAAAAAAAAAATAAAAATTATTACAGTTTTTTTTTTATTAATCTTAAGCGGAAGAGGAATTGAGTTTTTAAACCTTTCCATGTATTTTATTCCATGTAAGAATGTAACATGACAAAAATAGAAAGTAAAGACCCCCAACCCCTTTTGTTTGTATTTTTTATTTTATCAACTTCAATCTATTCTATTTGGCATAGTAGATCGTATTGTTCTTAGTAATATTTGTAATATTTTAAACAATTTTTCCAAACACCAAGGGAATGCAATTTCTAGAATAGCTAGCTAGAGATATAGTAAAGAACAATTGATTTTGAACACTAGATGTCTTTCACATCCAACCGATGAACCGATTATAATTTTAAAATGGCAGTTCCAAAAAAGCGTACCTCTAGTTCCAAAAAACGTATTCGTAAAAATCTTTGGAAAAAGAAAGGATATTGGGCAGCATTGAAAGCTTTTTCATTAGCGAAATCTCTTTCTACCGGTAACTCAAAAAGTTTTTTTTGTGTGACAAATAAATAATTAAACAATAGACTAAATAATATGAATAGGTCTAATTCAAAAAAATGATTCTAATTTTTGTTAGAATTTTTTTTTGTAAAATTTCCAAGTTATCAAGAATATAAATAATATTAATCTAATAATAATAGATTATTATCTAAATTAATATTTCATTTGTTATTAAAACAAAATGAATTCCATTCTCTAATAGCAATAACAATATAAAATGGAATTCATTTTGTTATTTTTTAGTTCGAGCCATGACAAAATTATCTCGTTACAAATGTTGCTTTTATTTTCAGGAGACCATAAATAAAGTAATAAAAAAGTAATAAACTAAAAAATGAAAAATCCCGTTGTTAGTTAACTGAAAAAAAGGATACTCTAAAATAAAAATAACTAATAAACAAAAGATAAGATTATTAATATTATTAAAGAAAACGTTTAGATTAAATGCCTGATTTTGAAACAAATTTTTAGTCATCAATTTGAATGTTTCCTAAAAAAATATTGAATTAACCCTCCCAATCTCGACGATTGAATAAAAATAGGTTATTATGATTTTGAATAAGCCGCTATGGTGAAATCGGTAGACACGCTGCTCTTAGGAAGCAGTGCTAGAGCATCTCGGTTCGAGTCCGAGTAGCGGCATGGCTTTTTCTAAAAGAGTAAGCCCTATAATGAATTCAATTCCCTATTTCAATTCCTATAATTGAGAATCCCTTTAATAAATTTTATGATAGTTTCAACTTTAGAGCGTATATTAACTCATATATCCTTTTCGATCATTTCAATTGTAATTACAATTCATTTGATAACTTTATTTGTCGATGAAATCGTAGGACTATATGATTCATCAGAAAAGGGCATGATAGCTACTTTTTTCTGCATAACAGGATTATTAGTTATTCGTTGGATTTATTTTGGGCATTTACCATTAAGCAATTTATATGAATCATTAATTTTTCTGTCGTGGGGTTTTTCCATTATTCATATGATTCCGTATTTTAAAAAACATAAAAACCATTTAAGCGCAATAACGGCGCCAAGTGTTATGTTTACCCAGGGTTTCGCTACTTCAGGTCTTTTAAATGAAATGCATCAATCTGCAATATTAGTACCGGCTCTCCAATCACATTGGTTAATGATGCACGTAAGTATGATGGTGTTGAGCTATGCAGCTCTTTTGTGTGGATCATTATTATCACTAGCTCTTCTAGTCATTACATTTCGAGAATCCATAAGGATTTTTAGTAAAAGCAAAAATTTGTTAACTGAGCAATTTGCCTTTGGTGAGATTCAATACGTGAATGAAAGAAACAATGTGTTAAAAAACACTTCTTTGATTTCTTCTCAGAATTATTACAGATATCAATTAATTCAACAATTGGATCGATGGAGTTATCGTATTATTAGTTTAGGATTTATCCTTTTAACCATAGGTATTCTTTCGGGAGCAGTATGGGCTAATGAAGCATGGGGATCCTATTGGAATTGGGATCCAAAAGAAACTTGGGCATTTATTACTTGGACCATATTTGCGATTTATTTACATATCCGAACAAATAAAAATTATGAAACTGAAAATTCTGCAATTGTGGCCTCAATGGGCTTTCTTATAATTTGGATATGTTATTTTGGGGTTAATCTATTAGGAATAGGGTTACATAGTTATGGTTCATTTACATTACCATCTAATTGAATCTAATTGAATTTCTAATTGAATTTAAAGTACTTGACAATGAAAAGCCTAGGGCAGCATACATTATGAAACCCTTATATCAACCATCAAGAACCATTTGAATCATTCTATTTCCATTACTTGATTCAAATGGTTCTCAAAATGTCAAAATATCTGGTTATATTTTTATAATAGAATTCCAATTTTTTTATTTAACTTAAAAGCTGAAAAAGACTTTTTTTGGACAATGAACGATTTTTAAAATCATCGTATTTTTTTTATTGACAAAAACTATCTATAAAAAAAATTTGATAGAATAGCTTCGACCTTCTCAACTGATAATGAGAAAACGAAATCGGGATAAATACCAATACCTATTACCGGTAAAAGGATCGAAATCGAAATAAATAACTCGCGCGGTCCAGAATCAAAAAAATAAGAGTTTTTGGGGACATTAAAAAGCTTGTATCCATAGAACATCTGGCGTAACATAGATAATGAATAAATAGGAGTTAATATCATTCCAATTGCCATTACAAAAGTAATTAAGATTTTTGTTATTAAAAGATATTTTTGGCTAGTAAGTATTCCAAAAAAAACTACCAATTCGGCAACAAAACCGCTCATGCCCGGTAATGCAAGCGAAGCCATTGATAAGATACTGAAAGTCGTGAATATTTTTGGAATTGAGACGGCCATTCCGCCCATTTCGTCGAGGTAAACAAGTCGTATTCTATCATAACTCGTTCCGGCCAAGAAAAAAAGTGCAGCGCCAATAAATCCGTGAGAAATTATTTGTAAAATGGCCCCGTTGAGCCCTGTATCGCTTATAGAACCAATTCCTATAATTATGAAACCCATATGAGATACAGAAGAATAGGCTATTCGTTTTTTTAAATTACGCTGACCCGGAGATGTTAAAGCTGCATAGATAATTTGAATTGTGCCTACTATCATCAACCAGGGAGAAAATATAGAATGGGCATGGGGTAATAATTCCATATTGATCCGAACCAACCCATATGCTCCCATTTTTAATAAGATTCCGGCTAAAAGCATACAAGTACTATAATGTGCCTCTCCATGGGTGTCTGGTAACCATGTGTGTAGGGGTATGATCGGTGATTTGACAGCAAAAGCAATAAGAAATCCAATATAAAATATTATTTCCAGTGCTACAGGATACGATTGATTAGCTGATGTTTCAAAATTTAATGTCGGTTCATTGGAGCCGTATAAACCAATACCCAGAACTCCTATTAATAAAAAAACGGAACCTCCAGCAGTGTACAAAATAAATTTTGTAGCTGAATACAAACGTTTCTTTCCACCCCACATGGATAGAAGTAGATAAACGGGAATTAATTCTAACTCCCACATGATGAAAAAAAGTAAAAGGTCTTGAGAAGAAAATAGTCCTATTTGACCACTATACATTGCTAACATTAGGAAATGGAATAGTCGTGAATCTCGAGTAACGGGCCAAGCCGCTAAAGTAGCTAAAGTTGTGATAAAGCCTGTCAGTAAAATGGGTCCTATAGAAATTCCATCTATTCCCAATCTCCAGTAAAAATCAAAATAATTGATCCATTTATAATTCTCCGTTAGTTGCATTAACGGATCATCCAATTGGAAACGATAACCGAATGCATAGGTTGTTAGAAGGAGTTCTACTATACATATAAATATAGTATACCACCTTATTACCTTATTTCCTCTATGAGGAAGAAAAAAAATTAAGGAACCCGCGGATATTGGCAAAACTACAACTAGCGTTAACCAAGGAAAATTATTCATAGTAAAAACAAAATAAACTTGGACCAGAAAAACCCGTGCTCGAAATAAATATATTTTCGAGCGCGGGTTTTTGTCGGTAAAGGTAAAAAAATCAAATGTATTCGAGTAGGGTTTTCTGAAACGTATTAATAAGCTAGACCCATACTTCGAGTTGTTTCATGCCATAAATAAACGCGAACACTCAAGAAATCCGTTGGACAGGCAGATTCACATCTCTTACAACCGACACAGTCCTCTGTTCTTGGAGCAGAAGCTATTTGCTTAGCTTTACATCCGTCCCAAGGTATCATTTCTAATACATCAGTTGGGCAGGCTCGCACACATTGAGTACACCCTATACACGTATCATAAATCTTTACTGAATGTGACATTGGATCTATAAATTTTTAAACGTCAGAAATTTTCGATCTAGTAAACTTGTAAATGAATCATATATTTAGACACCAGATGAATCAATAATTTACCAGAAATTTGGAAGCAATCTACTTCTGGATCGACTCATACGATAGAACCAAGATACTTTGATTTCTTACATTTTCTAAAATATGGATTAGATTTAATGTATGGTCATGTTAATTAGAATTTATGAATATTGTAATTTCTATGATTAATACTACACTACTTATTCAACAAATTCGATTGATTGATACGAGTTGATTTTCTGTTACGATAAATTGACGAAACAATGGCCAGTCCAATAGCTGCTTCAGCGGCGGCAATAGCTATAACAAAAATTGAGAAAATATTTCCTTTTAATTGCCGGCTATCAAAAAAATCAGAAAATGTTACGAAATTTATATTAACCGCATTCAGTATAAGTTCAAGACACATAAGGGCTCTAACCATATTTCGGCTTGTGATCAATCCATAGATACCGATAGAAAATAAGTAGGCACTCAAAACAAGTACATGCTCGAGCATCATTGACTAACTCCTTATCAATTTTGATTCATTTCAATATGAACTGAATAACAATTCAACAGATTCAATTGACTAGAATATTAAAGTGCGGAACAAAGAAATATATTGTATTGGTAATAGATTAAATAAAAGAGTTTTTATTTTGACTTTTAGACATAACCAATTTAAAAATGGAAGATAAAAAAATGTAATAACACAGAACAGAGTTGAATTTTGATTACTGTTGGAAATTCTAGAAATTTATTACTGGCGCGCTACCGCAATTGCGCCTATTAAAGCGACTAAAAGAATTATCGAAATGAATTCAAATGGAAGAAAAAAATCTGTTGATAAATGAATTCCAATTTGTTGACTATTACTTATCAAATCTTGCTCTATAATCTGGTTTGATCTTGCAGTCCAAATAATCCCGTACCATGACGTATCCGTAATACTAATCATTAGTAAAACAAAAATACTTGTACAAACTGGTAAAGTAATCCCATCCCCAACAGTCCAAAGATTAAAATCTTTGTAATCTTCTGAACCATTCATAAACATCACAGCAAATACAATTAAAACATTTATAGCTCCCACGTAAATAAGAAGTTGTGCAGCAGCTACAAAATAGGAGTTTAATAGAATATAAAATAAGGATATACAAACAAGAACCAGCCCCAATGAAAAGGCAGAATAAATGGCGTTGGTAAATAATACCACACCTATACCGCCTAGTATAAGACCCAATCCCAGAAAGACTAAAAGAAAGTCATGTATTGGTCCAGGCAAATCCATTATATGTAAAATAAGAGATAAATAAATCTAAATGTTTTTCATGACTTTATTGAGACCCGATCAGAAATTTTTTTTAATAATTTTTCAAAAATTCCTAATTAAATCCTAAGAGATAGGACTAAATGTAGGTACAATTATTGGGCTAATTTTATTCTTTATCTGAAGGAATAGGTCTAATCCGAAATTTTTTATTTCGAAATATATACAGATATATTAATTAATAGATTTTCAATCAAAATAAAGATTCGCTTCTTATCAACCAATTAATAGTTGGAATTTCATTTCTAGTTATTGACCAAACAAAACAAAAGAACCTTTATTTCTTTTAAATAAATAAATCAAAACCGAACCTTAGTATTGTTAAAGTAATTGGAATTTATTCTTGAATCAAGAGATTTACTTATTTTTTATTTGAGGTGAATTAAAAATTGTTCGAATTGTATAATCGTCAACTACTGACATTGGTAAACGACCTAAAGCAATTTGATTATAATTTAATTCGTGACGATCATAAGTAGAAAGTTCATATTCTTCAGTCATTGATAAACAATTTGTTGGACAATACTCAACACAATTACCACAAAATATACAAATTCCGAAATCAATACTGTAATTTAGTAATCGTTTCTTTCGAATATCTGTTTCTAATTTCCAATCAACAACGGGTAGATCTATAGGACATACACGAACACATACTTCACAAGCAATACATTTATCAAATTCAAAATGAATTCGACCACGGAAACGTTCCGCGGTGATTAATTTTTCATACGGATATTGAATAGTTATGGGTAAACGATTTGCGTGAGATAAAGTAATCATGAAACCTTGACCGATGTACCTTGCAGCCCGTACTGTTTGTTGACCATAATTCATGAACCCAGTTACCATAGAAAACATATCGTGAATATATATATGAATAATTTTATGTTTGTTTATTTCTCTTGTTTGAGACAAATTGTGAATATAGAATATTCCTTTACAGCGAAAAGAGTTGAGAAGAAGTTGTTAATAATAGATTACCGAGAGAGATCGGTAAAAGAAATTTCCATCCAAGATTTAATAGTTGGTCCATTCTTAGCCTCGGCAAAGTCCATCTTGTTGTGATAGGAATGAACAAGAACAAATAAGTTTTAGTTAATGTAATAAAGATACCAATCGTCGCTTCAAAGACTCCACCTAATTTATTTATTTCAAAAAACCCAGAAACATATATGTCTGGAATAGATATATTCCAGCCTCCCAAGTAAAGAACTGTTACAAATAATGAAGAAACTAATAGGTTTAGATAAGAAGCAACATAAAATAAACCAAATTTTATACCCGAGTATTCGGTTTGATAACCTGCTACTAATTCTTCTTCTGCTTCTGGTAAATCAAAAGGTAATCTCTCACATTCTGCTAGGGAAGAGATGAGAAAAATGATAAACCCTATAGGCTGACGCCATAAATTCCACCCCCCAAAACCATATTTTGATTGCGCCTCAACTATATCAATTGTACTTGAACTGTTAGATAATCATAGTCGGTGATACCATCACTGTTATCATCGCTATTACAGAACCGTACATGAGATTTTCATCTCATACGGCTCCTTAAAGGCCATAAATAAATCTAAGGACCGGGTAAGTATTATTTTATCTTGATACATTTGTAGGATGGATAAGGTCAAATCTTATTGGACGGTCCAAAATTAGACCAATAGAATTCTGTCTGTTATAATTATTAGTTTTAAATAATTGTTATTTTAATAATTAAATAAATTAATAATAAAAAAAAAACAAAGTACTTCTGAATTGATCTCACCCCTTCTTTAAAAAATTTCAATTTTTCTTTGTTGAGTAATAACTTAATTCTTCAATAAAATACTTCTTGTAGAAATATAACTAACATAATTAACCCTTCGTTTTTACTTACGAAAAAAAAAAAAATTCCATATTAATTCATGAATTATGATATATATTCTATATATATATGAATATAGAATATGAATATGGAAAAGGATAAAAAAGATATATTTTTTTATTGGAATTGGGTTTCTTTCTCTTTTTTTTTTTTCGTTCCTATTCTTCTTTCTATTTCTTAAAAAAAGAGGGCTTACAAAATAAAGGATTTTTTCGTTCCCAACAGTTATGTATTTCATCGGTGGATAGGAGCATACTCTGGATTGGAATAGTGCCTTGGGGAGTACTTCCTAATAATTTCTACTAACTTTAAGCCCCGATTAGTATTCGTTGTTTGTATATTATGTAAAAAAGCCCTTTTTGGATAATTTACATAATTTCCATTTCCATTACAAATCCGTTACATATCTTGGTGTTTCTAACCATCCACTCGTTTTTGTTCAACCCTCCGTTATGATAATACATGTATGTTAATCCATACAAATGATAGTGAAAAATCAATACGGTGGATTTTTTGAGCCCGCTTCAAGTCAGGATGACTAATCGACCAATCTTGGCTTGGGGTAAACGATTTCTTATGTTTATGTTTATTTTCGCTTAACTCTTTAACTCTTATACATGGAAAATGAGACTCAATATTTTTACTGCGAATTTATATATTTATATATTCTAAATTATATAATATATATATAAGCTGTTTTCTTTCACTCAATATAACTATTTTATTGAATTTTTCAATCCGAATAATGAATAAAAAAAAATGAAGATCTCTAACCCTACTCAATTCATTCCACCGTTTTCCTCGAAAGGAAGAATAGAGAAAGGTTTATGTCTATATATCAACGAATCGCACGTAGAGATATTGATAACACACATAAAGTTAATGGTATTTCATAACTAATTGATTGAGCAGCAGCTCGTAGACCACCTAAAAAGGAATATTTATTATTTGACCCGTATCCTGACATAAGAAGTCCAATGGGAGCAATACTTGAAATGGCAATCCATAAAAAAACACCAATATTGAGATCCGCTAAAACAAGACGATACCCAAATGGAACTACTAAATAGCTTACTAAAATGGATATAACTGCTATGGATGGACCGATACTGAATAAACGAGTATCCCCTCTAGATGGAAAAAGATTTTCTTTGAAAAGAAGTTTTGTCCCATCTGCTAGAGCTTGAAGAACTCCCAAAGGGCCGGCGTATTCAGGTCCAATACGTTGTTGTATTCCCGCGGATATTTCTCTTTCTAACCATACAATTACCAGTACGCCTATTGTAATTCCCAATACAAGAGTCAAAATAGGAATAAGTAACCATATAATTCCATAGACCCCCTTTAAAAATTCCAATCTAGAAAAAGAATCGATCTCTTGTAATTCTAGTGTATCTAGTGTATCAATTATCATTTCAACGATCAACTTCTCCCATAATGATATCTATACTACCTAGTATTGTCATAATATCAGCCAATTTCATTCTTTTAACTAACTGAGGAAGAATTTGCAAATTGATAAAACCCGGCGGTCGAATTTTCCATCTCCAAGGAAAACCACTCCGATCCCCTATCAGGAAAATCCCTAATTCGCCTTTTGGAGCTTCGACTCGCACATAAAGTTCTTGTTTCGGCAATTCAAATGTAGGAGAAGGTTTTTTACTAATAAAGCGATATTCAAAATCATTCCATTCTGGATTCCTTTCTCTATCAAAGTAGCGGATTTCTAAATTCTCATATGGTCCCCCCGGAATTCCTTCGAGAGCCTGTTGAATAATTTTTACAGATTCCACCATTTCACCAATTCGGACTAGATAACGAGCCAATGAATCCCCTTCTTTTTGCCACTGTACTTCCCAATCAAATTCGTCATAACACTCATACTGATCAACTTTACGAAGGTCCCATTGTATTCCGGACGCTCGCAGCATTGGTCCTGATAAACCCCAGTTTATTACTTCCTCTCGACCAATAATGCCTACCCCCTCGACTCGTTCTAAAAAAATAGGATTGCGTGTAATAAGTTGTTGATATTCAGCAACCCTTATTAAAAAATAATCGCAGAAATCCAAACATTTATCTATCCAGCCATAAGGGAGATCAGCCGCCACCCCTCCGATCCGAAAATAATTATGCATCATTCTCATACCGGTGGCAGCTTCGAATAGATCATATACTAATTCTCTTTCTCTGAAAATATAGAAAAAAGGAGTCTGTGCACCAATATCCGCCATAAAAGGGCCGAGCCATAACAGATGAGAAGCTATACGACTCAACTCCAACATAATTATTCTGATATAGCTGGCTCTTTTAGGTACTTGAATATTTCCCAGCTGTTCCGGCCCATTTACTGTTATTGCTTCTGTGAACATAGTAGCTAAATAATCCCAACGTGTTACATAAGGCAAATATTGTATAATTGTTCGGTTTTCCGCAATTTTTTCCATCCCTCGGTGTAAATAACCCAATATTGGTTCACAGTCAATAACATCTTCACCATCTAGAGTAATGATAAGTCGAAGAACACCATGCATTGATGGATGGTGGGGACCCATACTGACTACCATCAGGTCTTTTCTTGTAGCTGGTATATTCATAGGTTTTTCCTTAATTCACTCTTTCATGAATTGCTGAAAACGAAAAAAAGTTCATTCAAATTCACGATCTAATAAATCAAATAATTCAAAATGCTTCTTCAAATTAACGAGTTTTTGATTCACGAATATCCAACCGATTAATCAATTCTTTATAACCTATTCTATTTTTCTTTGACAAATAAGATAGCAGGCGTTGGCGTTTTCCCAGAATTTTACGTAGACCTCTCTGAGATAAATAGTCTTTTTTGTGTAATTGTAAATGGGAAGTAAGTCTTCGTATCCTATTGGTGAAACTTAATATTTGAAATTCAACAGAACCCCTATTTTCTTCTTTTTCTTCTTGTGAAATAACTGAGATGAATGAATTTTTTACCATAAAACGAACCCCCCTTCTTTTTTTAAGATATTTTAAGATATTTTGATTGATAGATATTTTTATTGATCAGTAATAATAATGGCACTTGTTTTAGTTTGGTATAGAGAATAATCTTAATTTCGGTCTAATTTCGATTTTTATTAAATCAAATTAAATCAATCCTATTTTAATTTCCAAATTTGAAAAGGTATACAGTATACAAAGGTATACAAAAGGATGGTTGTTTTCTATCCTCCAAAACGATAAAAACTTAGTCCTAAAATCAGACGATTTTATTGATTCATTTCTAGATCGAATTGATATGTCATTGAATTAGTATCATGTATCAGAATAGAATGTAAGACATTGAATGTGCGCACCTCTTTGTCGTCATCGACCCGCTGCGTTATGGGAAAGATAGCAAAACTTTACTAGTAATGGATTTTCAATCGCGGATACATATGTATCCTTACCATACCGAAACGACTGCCGTTATTGCTATCAAACCAATACCGATTCATACAAGCTAAATCTTCTAATCGATAATTGGGCCATAGAAATAACTTTAAGTTAATAAGTTTCTTTTTATATCCTTTGTTTTTATCCAAAACTTGACTGTTTACCTTATTACCATTCCCTAATGCTGAATTTTTATGCATATCATTTCTATTCCTAGAATTGAAACAAATTAGAATTCTAAATTCTCTCCGAAGTCTAGGTGATAAAATATTTTCAGGAACAAACAAATCATAATGATTTTTATCTCTATTTCCAGTCATCTTTTTATATTTGGTAATGACTTCATCAGAATTCTTATCAATATGGGTTTTTTCTCTGTATTTTTGATTCATTTTGTGTTTACTTTGATGAACCGATGAAATACCAATGGTTTGATACATAATAAATTGCCCATCATTTTTTATAGATAGACGAATTGGTTCAATAATCAAAATTCCTCTTTTGATGAATTCCGTAAGAGTTAAATTTTTCTCAATTATCAGAATATCAAGACTCATTTCTCCTCTTTGAATAGAGGATATAGTTATTTCTCTTGGATTTATCAGTCTAAGCAGGAGACAATATACTTTGATATTATTGATTATTTTTTTAGTTAAAATATCATCCCATCGCAATTGAAACTGAAAATACCTGTTTAGTAAGAAATCAAACTCCTCTTTTGTATCATTCTTGTCTTGTTTTTTATTTTTTTGTTTTTTCATCTCCGAGTCCATATAATCTTCTTCAACATCTTTTTCTTGGTTTGAAAGAGCAGATTCAAGGTTTGCTTGGTCCGCTGATTCTTTTTGCTCTTTATTTCGTTTTTTTAATTCAAGAGATTTTTTTTCATTGGAGGATATAAAAAGATCTTTATCAGTAACGTTTTCATTTATATTAGAATCTAAAAGAAGTAATTTTTTTGGTATAACCCACGGTTTAGTTTTATACAAATTATAAAGGATCAAAAATTCGGAGAAGAACCAACGTTCAAGATTTGATATGGGGCGGTTTAATATTTCTTCATTCATTCCCATCCAATCCAATTTTTTTTTTTGATTAGATAAATAGATTTCTTGATCTTGATGAATTGTGAGATCAAAAAAATTTTGCTTATTCATTTTATCAATTATTGGATAATCATTAAGTTTATCCTTAGTACATTTTTTATTACTGTTTGGGTCAGTATCAATATTGATCCAAGCTTCAATATTGATTTTCTTTCTAAGACAAAAATGGATAATTCTCCAATCAAAATATTTTCTATCCAGATTTTTATCCATATCTGTAATATCATGTTGTACTCGATCATTATTGATAGGGATAATAGGAATACCTTCCATCATATAAAAAGATTTGAGTTTATTTGTGTTGGAGTTCGAAAAAACTTCTTGGTTGTTTTTTACGTGTAATGACAATTCATAAATTGACGAGTACTTCGTATTTTCAGAATTAATAGATTTATATGCTAACCGATCATATTTATATTGTTTTTTTAAATTCTCTTTTTCATTCAGTAATGAAGCCTTTTCAAAATTTTTTAGTTTTTCGTAGTGAATAAATTTCGTTTTTTTAGATGAGTTACTTAAATCCTTATTTTTATTCATATAATGGTGGTTGAATCTATTTCGCCATTTTTGTGGTACTAGTCTAGACCATCTAATGTGAGATATATCATATTGATAATGATTCCTTAACCAATTTGTCCATTGATTTATTCCAGAATTCTGACAATTCTTATGTCTTAATTGAGAAAGAAAAAGTTCTTGTGTTCCAACAAAATAACTCCTTATTTCATTCTTAATAAAAGGAGCTGCTCCATTATATTGCAAGACAGATTTTAACTTATAAAAATCCAAATTGACAAATTGGGTTTGTGAGAGTTTGTAAAATACATAGGCTTGTGAAAAGTAGGATAAGTCACAAAAAGTATTTGAATTTTTTTTACTAATATTAGTATTATATAGTGTCTTTTTTATAGTCAAAATAAAATGAATTAAACTTTGATTTTTTTTATCCATTTTTTCTTGATTTGTTTCATTATTGGTAATGTATTTATTAAATTTTTTTTTTATTGAGTCACGAAATGGTTGTGTATTGATCCTAGGAATATTAATGATCCACAGAAAGATATCTATGTATATCCTTTCAATGAAAAATTTTATAAAATAATGTGATTTGCGTATTAGTCGAGCATTTTTTCTTTTTAATATCTGCCAAATATTTTTTTGTGCTTTCAACCTTTTATTATCATCACTTATTTTGTTAAAACTAATATTTCGATCCGGAATTCTAAATCCGCCCTTTTTTTCATTTGTAATTTTTTCTATTTGATTTATGACCGTGTTTGTTCTATCAGTTAGATCCTGCATTTTTTTTTCTGTCAACGAATAATTTGTCCAATTCCGAGGTATAGTTTCAATGGACGATGGTATAGTTTCAATGGATGATTCAGAAATCATCAGATTACTTATTATCAAATCTTTTTTAGTTTTATTCAATTCATATACTTTTCTTTTTCTCAATCCAAATAATAGAATTGGATTTATTTTTGATAGTTCTTTTTTTATTTCTTTTAAAAAAAGAATCCTTTTAATGATCCATTTTTTTATTTCTTTTGAAACATTTAGAAACAATTTTGTTTTTTCTTTAAAAATTTTTAGAATTAGAAAACATTTCTTTTTCAATTTTCTAATTTTTCTTTTGAGTTCTTTAAAAATGGGTTCAAAAAATGATTCGTGTTTTCTGGAAGAATCAAAAGGGAATTCTGCTTCCATTCCAAAAATTGTTAAAAAACACGAATCTTTTTTTGAATCTTTCTTTTTCATTGGATCGTTATAAGGGGCTCGTGGATTCGATCTATGCCAAGGTTTCAGACGAAAAGGAAATAGGATCTTAATCTGAATACCGTCTGTTAACCAATCTTTTGGAAATTCTTTTTCTGATAATTGAACGCCATTATAGGTGCATTTAACATGAATTTCTCGATTCCAATCCTTAAAATCTTCGGACCATTCAGGAAATTGAAATAATAGCATACGGGCGATATTTTTAAATATTATCAATGAAGGCAATATAATATATTTTCTAAGAATCGATTGGGTTATTAATAAAAAACCTCTTATTACTTGAGCAAGTAAAATACTATCCCAGGCTTCCGCTATTTCTATACGTGCTTTCTCCTTTCTTTTGGCTTCTTCTTTTTTATCTTCTTCCTTTTTTTTCTCACTTTCTTCTGTGGTTTTCTCTTTAGAATCCGAAATTTTGAGTTCTGTGTTTGTCCACATACCATTTCTAAAAATTCGGTTTATACGTTCGGAAATATCAAAAGAAAAAAAAGGGGATTTGTTTATTCGGTCCAAAAAGAGGGGGGAATGCACGTCTGCCTCAAAGAATTTCCAAGTAACTATTTTACGTCTTTGAGCACGTACAGAGCCTTTGATTAGGTCTCGACGAAAATCTGGTTGTTGTGAATAACGTATCAAAGCAACTTCGTCTGGTTCATCAGTATCATCAGTTTCTTGGGTATTACTATAAGTATCAGTATTCTCTTGGTTATCAGTAAAAATAATTACACTTTTGTCTTTTCTTGAGCGAATCTGCATATTCTCTATCTCACCCTCCTCTCGTTCTTCCTCGTCTAGTTCCCAATCAGCAATTAATTTGTATGGCCAGTAAGGGATTTTTTTATGTATTTCTGTTAATGCAATAGATTTTTTTTTTATCGTTTTCTCGTTTGGAAGAGTTCTATCTGCATCAAATAAAAATTTTAAAACTTTTATTCTATCTTCTGAATCAATTCTTACTTGTTCATGTTTAGGAACTATAAAAGGTCTTTGAA